CTTTTGGTTCGCACAACCAAAAAATTATTCCGGGGGCCTACAGGAAGATGCAAAAATACGGAATTGTATCAAGAACTATGTACAAAAAAATAGGAAAATATCCTCAGGTTTCGAAGGAATTGCACGTATAACAATAAAAAAAAAAATCGATTTGATCCAAGTCATAATCTATATTGGATTCCCAAATTTATTAATAGAGGGGCAAACACGAGGAATCGAAGAATTACAGATGAATGTACAAAAGGAGTTTCATTCTGTAAACCGGAGACTCAACATTGCTATCACAAGAGTTGAAAAACCTTATGGACAACCTAATATTCTTGCAGAATATATAGCTTTACAATTAAAAAATAGAGTTTCGTTTCGAAAAGCAATGAAAAAAGCTATTGAATTAACTGAACAAACGGATACAAAAGGAATTCAAGTGCAAATAGCAGGCCGTATCGACGGAAAAGAAATTGCACGTGTTGAATGGATCAGAGAGGGTAGAGTTCCCCTACAAACAATTCGCGCTAAAATTGATCATTGTTCCTATACAATTCGAACTATTTATGGAGTATTAGGTATAAAAATTTGGATATTTGTAGACGAGGAATAATCAACCTTGTCTTCCCATTCTGTCCAGTGATAAAACAAAAAATGACAAACTCTTTCATTCTTTTTTCGTTAAAAATAAAAAAATGAACAATTCTAATTCTATAAGGTTAAATATAAATTCGATTGATCATTTGGTATAATTGCTATGCTTAGTGTGTGACTCGTTAGTTTTTTCTTTATAGTTTCAAGTTGGGATTAAAAAAAAAAACTGACCCCTGCTATAAACTTTGTAATTATATAAAATAAACTAATAACCAACTTATTGCTTCGTATTGTCGAGATCCCAAGAAACAGTCACTATATGAATGAGTGGATCTATCATATGGTTGTAGCAACTGAAATTCTTTCAACAAAAAATAGATCTGATTATGGGTTGTAAAGCAAAAAAAATAAAATAAAGGGATGTGGATAAATGGAAGGATGATAGAAAGAAAGAACAAAAATATCAATGATATATGATTCCAATATGTATGGTCTATGAATCACGTCATAAAAGGCAGTGTGATAAAGCATCAATACTGATAATCAATACTGATAAGATAATTATAAATATAAGAATTTTAAAATGAAATAATTTAAAATAGAATAAAATAATAAAGAGCCTTCAGGTTAATAAAAACTGAGGAAATTGACTTGGGAACAAATTTTGTTGGAAGCTCCATTGCAAAGTTCGGACCTAACCATTAATGGAGAAGCTATGGGAACGACAGAACCTGTGACTGCATAGGCTTCTATTGAAAACGAATCCTAATAATTCATTGGGTGGGATGGCGGAACGGACCAAGAAAAAATTGATTTATTCTGAGAGGTTATGAATTGAACCTTCGAATGAAACAGGAAAGAGTAAATATTCGCCCGCGAAACCTCTATTTATTGGATTACAATCTTTTGTCGTAATTCGATAGAGGTAAAAAAAAATAAGGAAAGGATTCGTTATGTTATAAAAATAAAAAAGAGAAACATTACATTATCTATAAAGATACATAAATGTACACACACGTCTAGCTGTATTGTATATCTTGTATCTACATCTTCCTTCTTATGTAAGAAATTAAATATCAATAAAAGCCATTACTTGGTGTATTATCTATTAATGTGTACCTATTAATGTGTATCTATTAATGTGTATCTATAATATTATTTTATTGAATTTGAATCCTTTCATTCGCGAGGAGCTGGATGAGAAGAAACTCTCATGTCCGGTTCTGCAGTAGAGATGGAATTAAGAAACAACCATCGACTATAACCCCAAAAGAACCAGATTTCGTAAACAGCATAGAGGAAGAATGAAAGGAATATCTTGTCGAGGCAATCATATTTGTTTCGGCAGATACGCTCTTCAGGCACTTGAACCTGCTTGGATTACAGCTAGACAAATAGAAGCAGGGCGAAGAGCAATGACACGATATGTGCGTCGTGGTGGAAAAATATGGGTACGTATATTTCCCGACAAACCTGTTACAGTAAGACCCGCGGAAACACGTATGGGTTCGGGGAAGGGATCCCCTGAATATTGGGTATCCGTTGTTAAACGGGGTCGAATACTTTATGAAATGGGTGGAGTATCAGAAACTGTAGCTAGAGCAGCTATCTCAATAGCTGCGCGCAAAATGCCTATACGAACTCAATTTCTTATTTCAGGATAGAGATGTAGAACTAAAAAAAAAGGGTATTGGGGATAAAAAAACAACCGCAGGTTTATTTATTTCTGGACGGACAATATTTCTTTTTTTTCTTTCATACTTTTGCATTGAAATAACAGATTGAAATAAAAATGATATGATTCAACCTCAGACCCTTTTGAATGTAGCGGATAACAGCGGAGCTCGAAAATTGATGTGTATTCGAATCATAGGAGCTGGTAATCACCGATATGCTCATATTGGTGATGTTATTGTTGCTGTAATCAAAGAAGCAGTTCCCAATATGCCTCTAGAAAGATCAGAAGTAATTAGAGCTGTAATTGTACGTACATGTAAAGAACTCAAACGTGAAAACGGTATGATAATACGATATGATGACAATGCTGCAGTTGTCATTGATCAAGAAGGAAATCCAAAAGGAACTCGAGTTTTTGGTGCGATCGCTCGAGAATTGAGACAGTTAAATTTTACTAAAATAGTTTCATTAGCTCCCGAAGTATTATAAATAGTAGTAGATGAGACTATGATATAGTATAGGGTATCTGAAATAGATCAAATAGATCAAATTAGTAGATTGTGTCTCACGTATATACTTTATAATAAAAATAATAAAAAGAAAAAAAAAAGTAAACATGTTGATTATATCAAAATTAGGAGGAACCTATAATTCTAGTTCGTCATGGGTAGGGACACTATTGCCGATCTAATAACTTCTATAAGAAATGCTGACACGGATAAAAAAGGAAGGGTTCGAATAGCATCTACAAATATCACCGAAAACATTAGTAAAATACTTCTACGAGAAGGTTTTATTGAAAACGTTCGGAAACATCAGGAGAGTAACAAATATTTCTTGGTTTCAACTCTGCGACATAGAAAAACCAGAAAAGGAATATATAAAACTAGAACCATTTTAAAGCGTATCAGCCGGCCCGGCTTACGAATTTATTCCAACTATCAACGAATTCCTAAGATTTTAGGTGGAATGGGAATTGTAATTCTTTCTACTTCTCGAGGTATAATAACAGATCGAGAAGCTCGACTAGAAAGAATTGGAGGAGAAATTTTGTGTTATATATGGTAATCTTCCACCTCTGGTATCCGAATTTGATCTCTAACTTCCTATTTGTAAAATAGAGAGGAAAAGTGAGTTATATAACTATTCCTCCATTAGTTGATACTTCAAGGAGGTTACCTGGAATGAAAGAACAAAAATTGATTCATGAGGGTTTAATTACTGAATCACTTCCCAACGGTATGTTCCGGGTCCGTTTAGATAATGAAGATCTAATTCTAGGATATGTTTCAGGGAGGATCCGCCGCAGTTTTATACGGATACTACCGGGAGATAGAGTAAAAATTGAAGTAAGTCGTTATGATTCAACCAGGGGACGTATAATTTATCGACTTCGCAACAAAGATTCGAATGATTAGGTTATTTTTTTAACCATGGGTATACAATTCGAAGTTCAAAAAAAATTAAAGAGACTTATTCTCTTCCAAGAAGTGGATTCAGAATTAAGGTAAGGAATAAAAAATATGAAAATAAGGGCTTCCGTTCGTAAAATTTGTGAAAAATGTCGACTGATTCGCAGGCGTGGACGAATTATAGTGATTTGTTCCAATCCGAAACATAAACAGAGACAAGGGTAATTCTTCTAAAAAAGAACTTTACTTTCAAAAAAAATATATATATATATGTAAAAATAAGGTAAAGGATCCGTTTTAACATGAAATGGATATCTCCGTATCTTTTCTTTTTGTATATTTCTGACTCATAAATATGAGATGATAAAATATGACAAAAGCTATACCAAGAATTGGTTCACGTAGGAATGGGCGTATTGGTTCACGTAAGAATGGACGTAGAATACCAAAAGGCGTTATTCATGTTCAAGCGAGTTTCAACAATACCATTATAACTGTTACAGATGTACGAGGTCGGGTAGTTTCTTGGGCCTCCGCCGGTACTTCTGGATTCAAAGGCACAAGAAGAGGAACACCTTATGCTGCTCAAGCCACAGCGGTAAATGCTATTCGTACAGTGGTTGATCAGGGTATGCAACGAGCAGAAGTTATGATAAAGGGTCCTGGTCTCGGAAGAGATGCAGCATTACGAGCCATTCGTAGAAGTGGTATATTATTAAGCTTCGTACGTGATGTAACACCTATGCCACATAATGGATGTCGACCTCCTAAAAAAAGACGTGTGTAGAAATAAGAATTAAACCGATTTCAAGAGAAATAAATGATCAAATAATAATACTAGTATAGTATGGTTCGAGAGGAAGTAGCAGGATCCACTCGAACACTACAGTGGAAGTGTGTTGAATCAAGAGTAGACAGTAAGCGTCTTTATTATGGTCGTTTCATTCTGTCACCACTTATGAAAGGTCAAGCTGATACCATCGGTATTGCCATGCGAAGGGCCTTACTTGGAGAAATAGAAGGAACATGTATCACACGTGCAAAATCTAAGAAGGTGCCACATGAATATTCTACGATAGTAGGTATTGAGGAATCAGTACATGAAATCTTACAAAATTTGAAAGAAATTGTATTGAGAAGTAATCTCTATGGAGTTAGAGACGCGTCGATTTGCGTAAGGGGTCCTAGATACGTAACCGCTCAAGATATCATCTTACCACCTTCCGTAGAAATAGTTGACACGACACAACATATAGCTAACCTGACGGAACCAATTGATTTGTGTATTGGATTACAAATCAAGAGAGATCGCGGATATCGTATGGAACCCAT